CGGAAGGAGAAACAGTCTTTTTTCTTCCTCAATCAGAAATGAAACTTCGATAAAAAATGACATCGAGAAAAGATGGATAAATAAGATCCAGGGTATACTTTTTACTACTGATTATGATTATGAAAAATTGGAAGAGAAAATAGATACATTTGATCAAAATTCATTATCAACAGAAAAAAAAAATCATTTTTTTCCATTTTCACAAATGGAATTCAAAATCCAACAAGGAAGAATTGTCTTCGAAGATCAAATCAATATTTGCAAATTCATCTTCATCAAAAATGTCAATCCAGAGTCTAAAAGACTAAAAGAAATAAGTAAAAAAGTAAAAAGATGAAAACTAAAACAAATCCTAAATAGAATAAGAGATAAGACGAAATCCGACCTGCCCCTAAATATTTGATAACCTCGCCCCCAAAGAAACTTAGAAGTCCAAAAGTATTGGGAATTCCATCAATTCCTCGGCGATCAAAAAAATGAGTTAGTTCGGCGAATCGTCTTAAACCGCCAGTCAAATATTTTTGATACACAAAATCTATGTAACCACGATTATATGACCAATCATAAATAAGATTAATTATTTTTTCCCAGAGAGCTATATTATTATTACCACCTTTAACAAATGAATTTTGTAAATTCAAATTTTTGAAAGATGAATAAATGGGCTTATATAAAAAAAACGCTATAAATATACCAAAAAAGGCTAGACTGACCGAAAAAATTGAATTTCTGAAAAATTCATACCAATCCATAGAATTCGTCGGATTCGGATGTAAAAGATTTATAGACGGCTTCAACAAATTTGATAATAGATCAAACTCAATTCCACTTTGATTATACGGAATTCCTATAATTCCAACAAGACAAGTAAATAGTACTAATATAGACATGGGAAATAGCATAGTACTGTCCGATTCGGGGGGATAAAAAAAGGTATTTTGAATTCCCAAAAAGGGAATACTAAGAAAAGGTCGTATCGTCTTTTTTCTATTATCAAAAACTGGATAGGTTGTATTGAAAAAAAACAAAATCCCTTTTTCATTACTATTTGGTGATACTAATAACGAAACCTTGTTTTTTTGAATTTCTTTTCCCCATGGCGATATTGAATAGCAGGAACCGCTTTTTTGACCACTATAATTCTTAAAATGAACGTTTAAATGCCCCTCAAAAGTCAGTAAATAGATTCGAAACATATAAAATGCGGTTACTCCTGCTGTGAAATAAGCTAGAATTGCAAAAACCGGCAAATACAACCAACTATCATTAAGAATTTCGTCTTTGGACCAAAAACAAGCGAGCGGTGGAATACCACAAAGAGAAAGCGTACCTATTAAAAAAGCAGTTTTTGTAATTGGTACATGCTTTTTCAACCCTCCCATAAGAACCATATTCTGACTTTTCTCGGGAGAATAGCCAACAATAGCTTCCATTGAATGAATAATAGATCCGGATCCTAAAAACAATAATGCTTTCGAATAAGCATGAGTAATCAAATGAAATAAAGCCGCCCGATACGATCCCATTCCTAAAGCTAACATCATATAACCCAGTTGAGACATCGTAGAATAAGCCAAACTCCTTTTAATATCTTTTTGAGCAAGAGATAAAGTAGCTCCGAATAATAGTGTTACTATACCTATTAAAGAAATAAAATTCATTATATGAGGTATAATTATAAAAAGAGGAAGGAGGCGAGCTACAAGAAAAATACCTGCTGCGACCATAGTAGCGGCATGTATAAGCGCCGAAATAGGAGTAGGACCTTCCATGGCATCAGGTAACCATACATGAAGGGGGAATTGAGAAGACTTGGCAACTGCACCTGTAAATAAAAACAAGGCACACAAAGTAAGAAATAAAAAATTGACCTCATTATTATAAACTAATTTATTTAATATTTCAAATAAATCTCGAAATTCGAAACTACCCGTTATAGCATAAAGTCCCAAAATCCCTAATAATAAACCAAAATCGCCTATACGATTGGTTACAAAGGCTTTTTGACAAGCATTCGACGCAATAGGTCGTGTGAACCAAAAACCTATTAATAGATAAGAACACATTCCAACTAATTCCCAAAAAATATAAATTTGTATCAAATTTACACTAGTAACTAATCCCAACATGGACGTAGTGAAAAAACTCAGATAAGAAAAAAATCTCAAATAGCCCTGATCATGATACATATAATTGTCACTATAAAAAAGAACCAGAATTCCAACCGTACTAATTAATATTACCATAATCGACGCAAGTGAATCTATTAAGTAACCGAAGTCTAAAGAAAAATCATTAGTAATGGTCCAAGACCATACATATTGATAGAGAGAATTTTGATTTATTTGCTGAATAGATAGATAGACCGAAAACAGCATAACTCCATTTAGAAGAAAGATACTAGGAAAGGCCCACATGCGTCGAAGATTTTTTGTTGCCATTGGAAAAACGATAAGTCCAACTCCTAGTAACATAGGAATGGGAAGTGGAATGAGAGGTATAATCCATGAATAGGGATATGTATAGTCCATAAAAAACCTTTTGTCTTTTTTTTTTTATTCTTCTTTTATTCTGAATTATCGTTTCTCAACTCCTTCGAATATTCAGAGGAAGAAGGAAGTTAGAATAAATAGGATCAGACTAATAGTGCAATCGAAAATGAAATAAAACTACAAAATGAACTAAAAATATTTATACTATTTTTTCTTTATATTAATTTCGAATTTCTACATATATATGTTTATTTATTTCTCTTTTATAGATATATATATGTATATAACTTTCTATATATATATATATATGTATATAAAATTTTTTTTAATTGACTTCTTAATTATTTATATAATGAATTATATAATGAATTTAGTCGAATTTTATGACTAATCAAAAAAATAGTATAGTAAACTATTAGTATTCTAAATAACTAACTCGAAATAGTTATTTAGAATAACTTATGTAAATTAATCTAAATAAATTAGCTAAGTTATAACGAGGATCTTTCTACTTTCTAAAGATATAAAACAATTCAATTATCAGTAAATATTACGATAATTTACTCTATCCGTAGACGAAAGATTCAGAATTCCATCCAACAAATATACACAGAGTGGTTTATACATTCCTGTTTTTTCCATTAACATTAAATTAATATAAAAAATAGAAAACAATAAATAATATAAAACACATGGACTTTTTTCGAAACGTTTTTAGAATTGTCGAAAGCTTTGACTATCCGACATTTTTCTTTCGATACCTACCATGGATCAAAATCACTGAGCAAGGATTTCTTTTTTGACCTTTAATTCTATTTTTATTTTGATACAGATAGAAATATAAAACAACAAAAAGAAACATAGATAGATAAAAACTTCGTTATTTATCTTTTGTGTCTTGTCATATATTTAGTGGATTGAATGGAATCAAGATTACAAAAAATTGTAAAATAAATAAAATTGTTTGAACTTTGAACAATAAATGTCTTTCACATTCAACTAGATCAAAAACAGAATTGTTTTCAAATTGATTTTTTCATGGCAGTTCCAAAAAAACGTACTTCTATATCAAAAAAAAATATTCGTAAGAATATTTGGAAAATAAAGGCCTATTTTATAGCGTTGAAGGCTTTTTCATTAGCAAAATCTATTTCGACGGATAATTCAAAAAGTTTTTTTGTGCAACAACCCAATAATCAAACTTATAGTAAATAATAATTTAATGGTACTTGGTTTTTTGTAGTCTTTCACGATGGGGATTCTTATTTTCCCCATCAAGCTACTTAAAAGTCGACTAACCATTTTAATAATTGAATTAATTAATAATTGAATTACTCAATAAGAATTGAATTCTGGTAATATTTTGGGGAATGTTTCAATATGGAGTAAAACAGTAAAATGAAAGGAATTTTTTGTCATTAATTGAATTAACTTTTTGAATTTCAATCTCGACAATTAAATAAAAAAAGCTTATTATTATTTCGAGTACGCCGCTATGGTGAAATCGGTAGACACGCTGCTCTTAGGAAGCAGTGCTAGAGCATCTCGGTTCGAGTCCGAGTGGCGGCAGGCTTTCTTTCGCAAAGAACGACAATAAGTTCAATTTTTTATATAATAATATATAAAAAAAAATTCCAGTAATGGAATATAATTCCAGATTGGATTCCGTATCATTTTCTATACTTTTTTATTTGAGAATTTTTATGCTATTTTCCACTTTAGAACATATATTAACTCATATATCATTTTCGATCGTTTCAATTGTAATTACAATTTATTTGATAATTTTATCGTTTGATGAAATCGTAGGACTATATTATTCGTCAGAAAAAGGCATTATAGCGACTTTTTTCTGTATAACGGGATTATTAATCACTCGTTGGATTTATTCGGGACATTTCCCCTTAAGTGATTTATATGAATCACTCATTTTTCTTTCATGGGGTTTCTCCCTTATTTCTATCGTTCCATATTTTAAAAAATATATCAATTATTTAAGCGCAATAACTTCACCTTGTACAATTTTTATACAAGGCTTTACCACTTCAGGTATTTTAACTGAAATACATCAATCAGGAATATTAGTCCCCGCTCTTCAATCCCAGTGGTTAATGATGCACGTAAGTATGATGATATTAGGCTATGCAGCTCTTTTATGCGGATCATTATTATCAGTAGCTCTTTTAGTCATTTCATTTCAAAAGATTTTGGAAAATTTCGTAAACGAGTCATTTTCATTTAACAAGATCCAATATCTGGATGAAAGGCGGAATGTTTTAATAAACAACTTCTCTTGTTTGGCGAGAAATTATTATAGAGCTCAATTAATTCAACAATTAGATCAGTGGAGTTATCGTATTATTAGTCTAGGGTTTATCTTTTTAAACATCGGTATTCTTTCAGGATCCGTATGGGCTAATGAGGCATGGGGATCATATTGGAATTGGGACCCAAAAGAAACGTGGTCATTTATTACTTGGACCCTATTTGCAATATATTTACATACTCGAACAAATACAAAAAAGGTCAAAAGTCGAAATTGCGCGATTGTGGCTTCTATGGGCTTTCTTATAATTTGGATATGCTATTTTGGGGTCAACTTATTAGGAATAGGGTTACATAGTTATGGTGCCTTTAATTTTCATTAACATGAAATGAAATTGCAAAAGATTCCTACAATACAAACAGAAAGCATCTTCAAAAAAATTATAATAAAACCAATGAAATATTAAATTAGTAAATATTAAGTTAACGAATATAAGAAAAAAAAACTCCATACTTCAGGGAAGCTGTCGAGAACCATTTGAATCACTACACTAATTGATTCAAAAGGTTCTCACAACAAGAAATCCATCTAATCACAATTTGAATTCATTTTTACTTTAGTTTTGTTAATTTCTATTTTTCATTTTCAAATTGTAAAACGAAAAAGAAAGAATAGGATTTAATCCTTAATTCTTTCGTATTTTATTCATGAAAACTATCGATAAAAATATGTAGATATAATAGCTTCGACCTTCTCAACTGAGAGTGAGAGGATGAAATCCGGATAAATCCCAATACCTATTATTGGTAGAAGAATCGAGATTAAAATAAATAATTCTCTCGGTCCAGAATCACAAAAATAAGAGTTTTGCGAATTAACAATCTTGTATCCGTAGAACATTTGACGTAACATCGATAATAAATAAATAGGAGTTAATATCATTCCAATTGCCATTAGAAAAGTAATTAGTATTTTGGGAATTAAAAAATATTGTTGGCTGGTAATTATTCCAAAAAAGACTATCAATTCGGCAACAAAACCACTCATGCCGGGTAATGCAAGGGAAGCCATTGATAATATACTGAACAGTGTGAATATTTTTGGAAGGAAAATCGCCATTCCACCCATGTTGTCGAGATAAACAAGACGTATTCTATCATACGTCATTCCTGCCAAGAAAAAAAGAGAAGCACCAATAAATCCGTGAGAAATCATTTGTAAAAGGGCTCCATTGAGCCCCGTATCGGTTATCTCTCCAATTCCGAGAATTATGAACCCCATATGAGATACGGAGGAATAGGCTATTCTTTTTTTTAAATTACGTTGACCAGGAGATGTTGAAGCTGCATAGATTATTTGTATTGCACCTACTATAATCAACCAGGGAGAAAATATAGAATGAGCATGGGGCAATAATTGCATATTGATCCGAACCAAACCATATGCTCCCATTTTTAATAAAATTCCAGCTAGAAGCATACAAGTACTGTAATGTGCCTCCCCATGGGTATCTGGTAACCATGTATGTAAGGGTATGATCGGTAATTTAACTGCAAAAGCAATTAAAAATCCAGTATAAAATAGTAGTTCTAGTGCGACAGGATACGATTGGTTAGCTAATATTTCAAAATTTAATGTTGGTTCATTCGAACCATATAAGCCAATACCAAAAACACCTATTAATAGAAAAATGGACCCCCCCGCAGTGTATAAAATGAATTTTGTAGCTGAATACAGACGTTTCCGTCCCCCCCATATCAATAGAAGTAAATAAACTGGAATTAATTCGAACTCCCACATGAGAAAAAAAAGTAAAAGATCGTGAGAAGAAAATGATCCTATTTGACCACTGTACATTGCTAACATCAGGAAATGGAACAATCGGGAATCCCGAGTAACCGGCCAAGCTGCTAAAGTAGCTAAAGTGGTTATAAATCCCGTCAGTAAAATGGTTCCTATAGAAAGCCCATCTATTCCCAATCTCCAGTCAAAATCAAAAAAATTAATCCATTGATAATCCTCTGCTAGTTGATTTAATGGATCCGTCAATTGGAAATGATAACAGAATGTATAGGTCGTTAAAAGGAGTTCAAAAATAGAAATGGATATAGTATACCATCTTATTAGCTTATTTCCGCGATGAGGTAGAAAGAAAATTAAAGAACCCCCCAATATTGGTAAAACTACAATTATTGTTAACCAAGGAAAATCATTCGTGGTAAAGACAAGATAGAATTAGACCCCAAAACCCGTTCTCGAAAAAGAACGGGTTTTGTGTCGGTAAAAAAAAATCAATTGTATTGAAAAAAATTGAAAATTCAGTTTGAGTTTGTTTAAAGTAGTTTTGTCTGGAACTTATTATATTAATAAGCTAGACCCATGCTTCGAGTTGTTTCATGCCATAAATAAACCCTCACGCTCAAAAAATCTGTTGGACAAGCGGATTCACATCTCTTACAACCAACACAATCCTCCGTTCGTGGAGCCGAAGCAATTTGCTTAGCCTTACATCCATCCCAAGGGATCATTTCTAATACATCGGTTGGGCAGGCTCGGACACATTGAGTACATCCTATACATGTATCATAAATCTTTACTGAATGTGACATTTGATCTCTCAGTTTTTGAATATCATAAATCTTCGATCTAGTAAACTTCTATCTAAATCATATATTTAGATACCAGATGAATCAAGAATTTTATCATGATTTTATTTAAAAAAAAAATCAATCGAATTTATGGATCGCGACTCCTGGGTTGGCTAAAATACTTTTATTCCAGTTTTACGAATAGTATTTATAAATTGAGGAATTTATCATTTTTTGACTAAATTAGTAGTACTTATTTATTCAAAAAATTCGATTGATTGATACGAGTTGATTTTCTATTCCGATAAATTGATGAAACAATAGCTAACCCAATAGCTGCTTCGCCTGCGGCAATAGCTATGACAAAAATAGAGAAAATATCCCCTTGTAATTGTCGACTATCAAACAAATCGGCAAATGTTACGAAATTGATATTAACGGCATTCAGGATAAGTTCCAGACACATAAGAGCCCTAACCATATTTCGACTCGTGATCAATCCATAGATACCAATAGCAAATAAATAGGCACTCAAAACAAGTGTATGCTCGAGTATCATTGATCAGCTCCTTATCAATTTTGAGTGATTTCGCCATGAACAATAACCCAAGGCTTGCGCTTGACTATAATAGAACAAGTAGAAAAAAATATATATATATATAATATATATATATATTATTATTATTTGTAAAAAATAAAAATATCGATATTGAAATAGAATTCAAAAATGAAAGCTAAATGTATTTGATAAGAACGAGAAAATTTCAATTTTGATTGTTCTTGATAGTTAGAAAGATTTTTCATTGACGGGCAACAGCAATTGCACCTATCAAAGCAACTAAAAGAATTATTGAAATGAGTTCAAATGGAAGAAAAAAATCCGTTGATAAATGAATTCCAATTTGTTGACTATTCCCTATCAAATCTTGTTCTATAATCTGGTTTGATTTTGTCGTCCAAATAATTCCGTACCAAGACGTATCGAGAATCGTGGTCATTAGGGAGATGAAAATACTTGTACAAACCAAGAAAGTAATCCCATTCCCAACAGTCCAAAGATCAAAATCTTTATAATATTCTGAACCATTCATGAACATCACAGCAAATAAAATTAAAACATTTATCGCTCCGACGTAAATAAGGAGCTGAGCAGCCGCTACAAAATGAGAGTTTGATAAAATATAAAATAAAGATATGCAAACAAGAACCAACCCCAATGCAAAAGCCGAATAAATTGGATTCGTAAGTAATACCACTCCTATACCTCCTAATAGAAGACCTGATCCCAGAAAAACTAAAAGAAAATCATGTATTGGTCCAGGCAAATCCATTCTATATACAAGATAATAAAAATTGAAATGTTGTTCATGATTTTATTGACCTGACCAGGCAATTTTTTCTTTTTTTTTTTTTGTATGATATGCTCCTAATTGAATTCAATTAGACTGTAATGGGGTTTCTAATGGATTTGAATTACGTCTCGGGCCAATTACTATACCAATATCTTGTTCCCCCTTATGTCAAACCCAGTAGAAAAATGAGTTGGAAACCATTTCGAAATAAATTAGAGAGATTATTCAAATTGGATTTCAAATCCAAATGGATTTGCACTTCTCACTAACTAATCAACAATTAATTGCAATTTCGAGTTCTATTGAGCAAAAAAAAAATAAGGAACGATTCCGTTCAATTAAATAAAAGTTAACCTGACTATACATTAGTATTACTAAGTAGTAATTAATAATTACTCTTTAATTATTCAAATGCAGTTTTGCTTTGAGGATAATTCAAAATTGTTCGAATTGTATAATTGTTAATTACTGACATTGGTAACCGACCTAATGCGATTTGATTATAATTCAATTCGTGACGATCATAAGCGGAAAGCTCATATTCTTCAGTCATTGATAAACAATTTGTTGGACAATACTCAACGCAATTTCCACAAAATATACAAATTCCAAAATCAATACTGTAATTAAGCAAGCGTTTTTTGCGCATACCAGTTTCCAATTTCCAATCAACAATAGGCAGATCAATAGGACATACACGAACACATACTTCACAAGCTATACATTTATCAAATTCAAAATGGATTCGTCCGCGGAAACGCTCTGAGGTAATTAATTTTTCATAAGGATATTGAATAGTTACAGGTAAACGATTTGCATGGGATAAGGTAATGATGAATCCTTGACCAATGTACCTTGCCGCCCGGATTGCTTGTTGGCCATAATTCAGGAACCCAGTTACCATTGGGAACATATTGTAAAGATATATGAATAATCTTATGTTTGTTTCTTTCTCTTGTTTGATCAGAAGTTCGAATATCATATTCTTTTTTCGTTTAGAGTGAAAGGAGTTGGGAAGAGGTTGTTAATAATAAATTACCGAGAGAAATGGGTAAAAGAAATTTCCACCCAAGATTTAATAGTTGGTCCATTCTTAGTCTCGGTAAAGTCCATCTTGTTGTGATAGAAATGAACAGGAACAAATAAGTTTTTGCTAAAGTCAAAAAAATACCAATTGTTATTATAAAGACCCTACCTACTTTATTTATTTCAACTCGATCAGAAAAAAATATGGACGGAATACAGATATTCCACCCACCCAAGTACAGAATTGTTACAAATAACGACGAAACTAATAGATTGAGATAGGAAGCAACATAAAATAATCCAAATTTGATACCCGAATATTCGGTTTGATACCCTGCTACTAATTCTTCCTCTGCTTCGGGTAAATCAAAAGGTAATCTCTCACATTCTGCTAGGGAAGAAATTAGAAAAATGATAAACCCTATAGGTTGACGCCACAAATTCCATCCTAAAAACCCATATTTAGATTGCACCTCAACTATATCAACTGTACTTGAACTATTAGATAATAATAGTCGGTGATAACATCACTGTTCCCATCGCTAGTCCAGAACCGTACATGAGATTTTCACCTCATACGGCTCCTCGACGGCCATCAAGAAATCTAAGGACCAGTTGTTTTATCGTGATCGATTTTATTTTGGGTCAAAATATAGATAGACCCAAGATCCCCCGGAAGGTCCAAAATTAAACCGATGGAATTCGGTATGCCAGAATGATATAAATATCATAACTCAAAAAGCACTTATGAATTAATCTCGTCCTTTAATAATTTGAATTTTGATTTGTTGAGTAATAACTTTTTAATAAAATACTCAATATCAATAGCCATCTTTTTTTGATTATTATGAAAACAAAATCAGAGATTAGCTGACTGTCTTAATAATGAAGGCTATTTGATCTCTATGAATTTTCGTTCCTATTCTCTTCTTTCCAAAGAGGGAGTTCAAAACACGAAAGGATTATTTCGTTTTGGATAGTCGTTTTTTAATCTGTGAGTAGGAGCATACTCTGGATTGCAATCGTGAGGAGTACTGCTTGATTATTTCTACAAATTGAAAGCCCCACTTATTGTTCTTTTTATGTTATCCAAAGATTTTCGTTTTGAAAAGTGACATAAAAATTTCTATTACTAATCCTTTATATATTTTTGTGTTCCTAACCATCCACTCATTTTTGTCGAACTCTCCGTTCTATTAATACATATAAAGAATAGTGAAAACTATATACGGTTGATCATTTGAGCCCGCTTCAAGCCAGGATGACTAATCACTAATCAACCAATCATGGGCTAAAAAAAAGTCTTGCTTATATTGAATTTATTTGATTTTTCGTTCTTGTACTTAGGAGATGAGACTCAATCTTTTTACAGCTAATTTAGAAGCTGTTTTTTTTCACTCATATAACTATCTGATTTAGTTAATTTAACCTGAATGATGAATAAAAAAGTGAAGATACCTATTCAACTTCTTTACTTACAAAAAAGAATTAAAGAATAAAAAAAAGGTTAGAACGACTCGCACGTAGAGATATTGATAACACACAAAGAGTCAACGGTATTTCATAACTAATCGATTGAGCGGCGGCTCGGAGACCACCTAAAAAGGAATATTTGTTGTTTGATCCATATCCTGACATAAGAAGTCCAATCGGAACAATACTTGAAAAGGCAATCCATAAAAAAACACCGATATTGAGATCGGATAAAACAAGGTTATAGCTAAAAGGAATTACTGAATAACTTACGAAAACAGATATAACTATTATGGATGGTCCGATAATGAATAAACGACCATCTCCTCTAGATGGAAGAAGGTTTTCTTTGAAAATAAGTTTTGTTCCATCTGCTAACGCTTGAAGAATTCCAAACGGACCGGCGTATTCCGGTCCAATACGTTGTTGTATTCCGGCGGATATTTCTCTTTCTAACCACACAATTACGAGTACACCTATTGTGATTCCCAATACAAGAACGAAAATAGGTAAAAGGATCCCTATGATCCCATAGATCTCTTTGTAAGATCCTAATCTAGAAAAAGAGTGGATATCTTGTACTTCTCTTGTATCAATTATCATTTCAACGATCAACTTCTCCCATAATGATATCTATACTACCTAGTATTGTCATAATATCCGCCAATTTCATTCTTTTAACTAACTGAGGAAGAATTTGCAAATTGATAAAACCAGGGGGACGAATTTTCCATCTCCAAGGAAAACCACTCTGATCCCCTATTAAATAAATTCCCAATTCCCCTTTTGGGGCTTCAACTCTTGCATAAAGCTCTTGCTTCGGTAATTCAAAAGTAGGCGAGATTTTTTTACTAATGAAACGATAGTCAAAATCATTCCATTCTGGATCCCGTTCTCTATCAAAGCAACGTATTTCTAAATTCTCATAAGGACCGCCGGGAATTCCTTCGAGGGCCTGTTGAACAATTTTGATAGATTCCTTCATTTCACTGATTCGTACTAAATAACGCGCTAATGAATCTCCTTCTTTTTGCCAATTGATTTCCCAATCGAATTCGTCATAACATTCATACTGATCAATTTTCCGAAGATCCCATTGAATTCCACAAGCTCGTAACATCGGGCCGGATAAACCCCAATTTATTGCTTCTTCTGCACCAATAATACCTACACCCTCAACTCGTTCTAAAAAAATGGGATTTCTCGTAATAAGTTTTTGGTATTCAGAAACAGCGGTTATAAAATAATCACAGAAATCCAAACATTTTTCTATCCATCCATAAGGGAGATCGGCCCCTACTCCTCCGATACGAAAATAATTGTGCATCATTCTCATACCGGTGGCAGCTTCAAATAGATCATATACTAATTCTCTTTCTCGGAAAATATAGAAAAAGGGAGTCTGTGCACCAATATCTGCCATAAAGGGGCCAAGCCATAACAGATGAGAAGCTATACGACTCAATTCTAACATGATCACTCTGATATAACTGGCTCTTTTAGGTACTTGAATATTCACCATCTGCTCTGGTCCATTTACGGTTATTGCTTCTGTAAACATAGTAGCTAAATAATCCCAACGTGTTACATAAGGCAAATATTGTATAACTGTTCGGTTTTCGGCAATTTTTTCCATCCCTCTGTGCAGATAACCCAATATTGGCTCACAATCAATAACATCTTCGCCATCTAGAGTAAGAATAAGACGAAGAACGCCATGCATTGATGGGTGATGAGGGCCCATATTGACTATCATATGCTCTTTTCTTTTAGTTGTTACATTCATACTTTATTCCTCGATTCATTCTTTTATGAACCGTTTAAAACGAAAAAAAAGAAGTTCGTCTAAATTCTAGCTAAAAAAAAAGTTAATAAAATAACCAATTTTCATTGTTTTTTAAATGAAAAAATTAACGCGTTTTTGATTCCCGAATATCCAGTTGATTCATTAATTCTTTATAAGAAACTCGTTTTTTCTTTGACAAATAAGACAACAGCCGTTGTCGTTTTCCTAAGATTTTCCGTAGACCCCGCTGCGATAAATAGTCTTTTCTGTGAAATTCCAAATGTGAAGTAAGCCTTCTTATTTTATTGGTAAAATGAACGACTTGAAATTCACTAGATCCCCGATTTTCGTCTTCTGAAATAACTGAAATAACTTTTTTTTTTACCATAAGATAAAATCGACTCTTTTTTCCTTTTTGAAAGTAAAAAATCCATTTTACGACATTTTACGATCAGTAAAAATAATCCTATTCATTTTCTCATTTTCATTAAGTAAGTATAAGTAAAAAAAAAATAGATATTTACACAGTAAAAGAAAACATCTTTTTGACTTAGTCCTATTTCATCTAATCGAATATCTAATTATTCATCTAATGGATATGGATACATGCATTGAATTAGGATTGATTTATCGGATTGGAATGGTAATGGAAGACAATGAATGTGTATAACCCCCCATTTCATATAATAAATCCAAACTTGGAAGATTGAGATAAGAAATGCATCATTCACGAATTTTCAACGGGGGATAGCTATATATCCGTAACAGACTAAAATGGCTTCCATTATTGGTATCAAACCAATATCGATTCATACAAGATAAATCCTCTAATCGGTAAGTAGGCCAAAGAAAGGATTTTAATTGAATTAGTTCAATTTTATCCCTATAAAGATTTTGACGGTTATCAAAAATTTGATCATAGTTTTTTACATTATTGCAAAATACTGAATTGTTCGAAATAAGATTGCTATTCCTAGAATTGAAACAAGTTAGCAGTCTTAATTCCCTACGGGATTTCGTGGAAAAAATTTGTTCAGGAATAACGAAATCATAATCTCGATTTTCAGTTCGTCTTTGATTTGGCTGTCTTACAATGTAATTGTTGTAATTGTTTCGATCAATATAGTGTTTTTCTCGGTAACTTTGATTAAGTTGGTGCTTACTCTTATGAATCAATGAAACATTTAGAGTTTGATACATCAAAAATTGACTGTCGTTTTTTATAGACAAGCGCACCGGTTCAATAATTAATATTCTTTTTTTCATCAATTCTCTAATAGTTAAATCTTTTTCAATCAGCAGAATATCTAGACTTATTTCTCTCCTTTGTATAGAGGATATAGCAATCTCTTTTGGATTTAACAATCTAAGCAGGAGACAATATACTTTAATATTATTTGTTAGTTTTTGATTTAATAAATTATTCCATCTCAATTGAAAACGTAAAGACCTTTTTAAAAACAAATCAAGTTCTACTTCCGTGTTGCTCTTCTTCTTATATTGCTTTCTCTTTCGACGTTTTTTCCTATCTGAGCCTGCAGCTGCAGAATCTTCTTCAATATCTTTTTCTTGAGTTGAGAAAATTGATTCAAGAGTTTCTGTATTTTCTATATGTAATTCAACATTATTTTGATTTTGGGATTCTTTTTTGTTTTGATTCTTCTTTTCAAATTTACTCGATTGAAATTTATTTTCACTGGATAGTTTGGATAAATTTAAAGGATTCTGTTTTTGATTTTTAGTGATGTTTTTATTTTCACTAACAGTTTGATTTAAATTGAAAAGAAGTTCTTTGACTGGGATCATCCAGGGGTTCATTTTATATGTGTTATAAAGAAACAAAAATTCGACAAAAAACCAAAGTTTTAGATTCGAAATCGAACGACTTAGTATTTCTTCATTCATTCCCATCCAATCAAAAAGGTTTTTTTTTTTTTTTGAAATCTTGATTTTCTGATCTTTATCAATTTGAAGATAAACAAGGTCTTTTTTATCCATTTTCTCAACTATTGGATAATTATTCACTTGATTTTTAGTATTTGTATTATTATTCAAGTTGATATTGGTATCGAGAGCGATCCAGGAATTAATATCCCCTTTTTTTCGAAAGCAAAAATCGATAATTTTCCAATCAAAATATTTTTGATCTGGAAATTTAGTCAGATTCATATTTTTGTTCTGTCCGCAATAATTATCTATATAATTATTTATAGGGATAATCCGTTCTGACATATCAACTAAGGCACTTTTCTTTATGTTGTATATATTTGAATTATAACAACTTTCTTGCGGATTAGTTGTCCAGAATGGTGATACCGAATCCTTTCTATCGTCAGAATTAATGGATTGATATGAGAAAAGTGCATATTTAGAGTATTTTTGATATTTTTCAAAGTTAATAGTATATTTTTCATGGGAGAATGACTCAAAATCAATTAATTTTTTGGAAAAAATTAATTGGTTTTTTTCATCTGACTGACTTTTATGAAAATCGTTCTTTTCGGCGATAATAGATCTTTGATTCACTCTGTTCCGCCATTTGTGTGGTACTAATTGATACCATTGAATCGTTGATAATTCATATTGATAATACTTACTTAAAGAATTTTTATGTTCAACAATTGTGGAATTAAAAAGATTTTTCTGTCCTAATTCCAAATGAAGTATTCCTTCGGTTTCGAAATAATCCTTTATTTTTTTCTTAAGAAAAAGAGATGTTTCCTTATATTGAAGAAGCTCTATATATAAGTTGAAAATTTCAGTTTTATATATTTGGTAAAATACATACGCTTGTGAAAAGTAGAATAAGTTGCTCAAATTTTTTGAATTCTTTGTAGTAATATCAAAAAACCGTTTTTTGAGAGTCAAAATAATGTGAATAGCACTTTTTTTATTAACTTTTTCGGGATTTATTTCATGTTCATTATGGAAAATCAAGTTCTCAAATTCGTTTTTTGAAAATTCAAAAAGTTGTGTAGTGATTCTCGGACTATTCGTCTGAATGATACATAAAAATATTTTTATGTATATCTTTTGAATAAGAAAATTGATTTTCAAATAGGATTTTCGTATTAATCCTACATTTCTTTTTTTTAATTTTTTCAAACTTTTTCTTAATGATACAAATAATTTAATGAGATAATTTTTTTTATTCCAATTACTATTTTTGTCAGTAATTATAAACTCGTTATTATTGTCTTTTTGATTTTGTACTTTTTTGATTCGATTCATGATTGTGTTTGTTCTATCAGCCAGATCTTTCATTTTTGTTTCGGTAAATGAAAAAGCTTTCAAATCCATCGATTGAATGGGAATAGGAAGGGATAATTCAGAAATAATTTCATTAGGAATTCTCCTAGCTTTTTCGTTTTTAGTTTCATTTAGTTCATGAAATCCAACGAAATCTTTTTTTTTATAAAGTTCTTTTATCATTACGTTAACTTTAATAAATAGAGTATTTTTCCGAAACCATAAAAAAGACTTTTTTTTCCATTTTCGAATTCGTTTTTTCATTTTTTTGAAAATGGGATTAAAAAAAGATTGTTGGTTGCGGGGAGAACCAAACGGAAGGTCAGTTTCCATTCCCCAAACTGTTAAAAAACAAGAATTTTTTCGTGGATCTTTTTGAAGAGATTGTCCCTTAGATTTGTGCCAATTTTTAAAGAAAAAGGGAAATAGTATTTGTATTTGAATCCCATCTGTTAACCAGTTTTTTGGAAATTCGGTTTCTGATAATGGAACACCATTATAAGTGCATTTAATATGCCTTTCTTTCTTCCAATCCGTAAAGTCCTCTGACCATTCTGGAAATTGAAATACTAGCATACGTCCTGTATTTTTAATTATTATTAATGCTAGTAAGAGAATATATTTTCTAAGAAAAGATTGGATTATTAATAATGACCCTCTTATTATTTGAGCAAATAGAATACTATCCCATGCTTCCGCTATTTCAATTCGTACTTTTTCTTGTCGTTTGTATTCTTCTTGTTTTTCTTGTTCCTTTTTTTTTTTCTCATTTTCTTGTGTAGAATTTAAAATTATTAATTCGAATTGTCTGGCTTTGTTCCATTTTTGCAAAATGAATTTTTTGATTGAGATGTCAAAAGACAAAATGAGGTTGTCTATTTTCTCCAAAAAAAGAGGGGAATGTGAATTTGTTTGAAAAAACGACCCGATATTTGTCTTACGTCTTTTGGCTCGTATGGAACCTTTGATAATGTCTCGACGGAAATCGGATTGTTGGGAATAACGTATCAAAGCCACGTCGTTTCTTTCATCCGAATTATTAGTGCTTTTTTTATTTTTATTAATATCATTATTTTCTTCGGTATCATTTAATATAACTACACGTTTGGCTTTTCTTGAACGAATCTCATGATCCTCAGGTACATTTTCTTCATTTTCCCCCTCTTGTTGTTCCAAATCATCGATTAATTTGTATGACCATCTTTTTACTTTTTTACTTATTTCTTTTAGTCTTTTAGACTCTGGATTGACATTTTTGATGAAGATGA